CCCGTTGCCGGACTTGATTAATCGCTCTTTCTTGTTCAAAAAGAATGGTTTCGTTTTTATAATTTTCTAATTGTTCCAAAATTTTATAAGTTGAATTAATCAAATTCAATTTTTCTCGTTCTATCTCAGAGTATCCATTTACTCGAAACTGATCTGCCTCCATTTCCACTTTCCGTAAGCGGGCCTGGGCTTTTTCCAGCTGTTGAACAGCTCCCCTTCGCAATTCTTCTGAATTTCGAATAGTATTCAAGATCTTCTGTTTTCGATTATCTAATAAATCACTTAATGAAAGTAGATTATCTTTCCATTCATTTTCATTTCAAAAATTCCATGATCCCTTCCCGAACCAAACATGAATCTTTCAATTCATTTGGCTCTCACGCTCAATTACTTATCAATTACTTAATTGAGAGAGAATTCATTCCCATACATATAGATACACATAGACTATAGATCTATATATATTTTGCGTAATGAGCCTATCCTCTCCCTCTTTTATCTATTCCTATTTCAAAATATTGATCTCTACCCATATTTCACAATATTGAAACTGATCAATAATGATAATCCAAGACTCAAATATTCGGAGGATTCTTCTGACAAAAATATATCAAATATAGAAATATATCAAATCAAATATATATATTTGTTTGTATAATATAGAATTTAGAATTAATAGAAAATTTCTAATGTTTAATTGTGTAATTGTCAGCAAAGTTGTTTCTTTTTTTTTCTTTCAAATCCAAAGAATTCTTCTAACTTTATACATAGGTCATCAACTCAGCATTGTAAAAAAGGCTCAAATCATTTTATCGATATGAGTGTTTTATATCGAAAAAGATTCGAACCATTCGTTTTGATTTCTGTATTGTCTAAAAAAAAATTCTTTATTTTATAAACTGTGTATTTATAAACTAAACTATAGTAGTAGAAAGAGTACCACGCCGCATCTGAACTTCAAACAGTTTGGCTTTAACCATATTAACGGTCCCAGATTATTGGTTAATAGAGAATCAGAGTCGATATACCAATGAATGAATCACGAAATGCTATGGTTCTAAAATATGATTTTTGAATTGATTCAGAAGTAATTCGTGGGATGATGCACTCTTTCTAGTTCGAACAAAAAAAGTGCAGCTGGGTGGATCCAGCCTATTCTTGAAATAAACAACTCGCACACACTCCCTTTCCAAAAAAGATCAATACACCGAGCACTACGCTTAGATTTATTGGATTTGTTGCAAAAATATCGGTATTAAACCCGAAACTCCCGGCAGATGGCCAGTGACCCAAGGAAACGAAAGAATCGGTTACATTTTTCATATGATCTCCTATTTTGTTTTATATGGACTAAAAAAAAAAAAAAAGGCTTTACTTTGAACTAAGAAAAGGGGGAAGGAAGAAGGGGAGTCGGTGCGGTAATTCCTCATCCTCAAAAAAAATCCTTCCCATAGATTATTGTCCAACGAAAAAGTAATTGTAGGAGTGAAATCTTGATATACTTTGAAAAAGCAAGGGGTAAGTCTTAATCCATAAAAAAAATACAGAATTCTCGTATTTATAGGACTAAACAAAGGGATTGGCAAATAAAAGGGCCAATGCTACAACCAAACCATAAATAGTTAAGGCTTCCATAAAAGCCAAACTAAGCAATAAAGTACCTCGTATTTTTCCTTCCGCCTCGGGCTGTCTTGCAATACCTTCTACAGCTTGTCCCGCAGCAGTGCCTTGACCAACCCCAGGCCCAATAGAAGCAAGTCCTACAGCTAACCCAGCAGCAATAACGGAAGCGGCAGAAATCAATGGATTCATGATAAATTCCTCGCACCAAAATAAAGAAAAAGAAAGAAATAGTTAATGATACAATCATTCAATGAGTTTTGGCTTAATTATTCCGTCGCTCAAATTCAACCAGTTGAAGTAACTAAAAACTTCGAATTGAGAATTGAAGTAATAATATTCATTATTGAACTCTCAGAAAGAACTATTTCCATATCCCTTTTTTAGTTCCTATCCAAAGGCTTTTTGTGAATGCATACATACACCCTTTATCCGTCCACTTCTGTTTTCCAAACCTTTTTTTGAATTTTCCATTATTTGTCTTTATTTTATTTCATCTATTTGATGATTCAATTGCGATAGATTAGATCTATCTTGAGTTCATATATAACTAGTTAATATCTAATATCATATATACGCGTCTTTCTTTCATAATGGAAACCAACTACTCTACTTCTATCTTAGCTTCAATCAGATTCTTAAATCTTAAAGGATGCGCAAGAGTTAGTGTATAGCCATTAACTTACATATACCTAATTCTAACCCCTTTCCTAAAAAAGGACATTTTTTTGAATCTCGTTTGTTGTAAATTCGTCTCTTCCTTTTTTATCATTATCTCACATGGATCTAATTATAATAAATGAATTCATTAGACCGACTCGTTGCATAGAAATAAAAAATAACAAAGAGTATTTAATTGAGCTAAATTCATGATCCGGATTTTAGGAAAAAGATATTTTCGATCTCTTTCCTTTTTTTTTATTAGACTTTAAAATACATTTACTAATAGTAATAGCTGAATCTTTTTTGCTATTACTCTAGATCCTTTATTTTTTTTATTTATGTTGCCTAAGCAAAAAAAGACTAGACTATTTCAAAAACTCGTCAATGATGACCCTCCATGGATTCGCCTATATAAGCCGCAGCTAAAGTTGCAAAAATAAGAGCTTGAATCCCACTTGTAAATAATCCAAGGAACATCACAGGTATAGGAACTACTAAAGGTACTAAAGAAACAAGAACAAGAACTACTAATTCATCGGCTAATATATTCCCGAAAAGTCGAAAACTAAGTGATAAGGGTTTTGTGAAATCTTCTAAAATGTTAATGGGTAAAAGAATTGGAGTTGGTTGAATGTATTTACTAAAATACCTTAATCCTTTTTTTGAAATACCCGCATAGAAATATGCTACTGACGTGAGTAAAGCTAAAGCAACAGTAGTATTTATATCATTCGTGGGTGCGGCTAACTCTCCATGAGGTAATTCTATTATTTTCCAAGGTAAAAGGGCACCCGACCAATTAGAAACAAAAATAAATAGAAACATAGTTCCAATAAAAGGAACCCATGGACCATACTCTTCCCCAATCTGAGTTTTGGTCACGTCTCGAATGAATTCAAGAACATATTCGAAGAAATTTTGACCGTCAGTTGGAATAGTTTGTGGATTTCGAACAGCGAGAACGGCGGAACCTAATAAGATAGCAATTACAACCCAAGAAGTCATAAGTACTTGGGCATGGACTTGGAAACCCCCTATTTGCCAATAGAAATGCTGGCCGACTTCCACACTAGAGATATCATATAACCCCATTGGTGTGTTGATGGAACATGATATAACATTCATATTGTCCTCTGACATAAATATAACTTTACTTAAAATAATAAAGAATTATTTTGATTCAACCCTTTCCTTTTAAACTTGACCACTCGAATTGTATATCTTGTATACCAACTAAACTAATCACACAATATTGACACAGTCCATTTTTTATCTCTTTTGTACGATTCGGGAATAATATCCGACTCCATAAATCTATATCTATGGAGTTCAAAAATAGAATAATTTATTGATCTTATTATTAATCACGGATTTCGTATATAGCTAGAATGGCCCTCGCAAATTGCGAATACTAATTTGTTAAGAATTAATCGAATTGAAGCTAGAGCGTCATCGTTTGCTGGAATCGAAATATCTGCAAGATCGGGATCACAATTTGTATCAATTAAACAAACTGTTGGAATTCCCAAAGTGATACACTCCCGAAGAGCCGTATATTCTTCTTGCTGCTCAACTATAATTACAATATCAGGCAATTCTGTCATATATTGAATCCCGCCCAGATATGTTTGCAAACGAGATAATTGTCTCTTCAACATAGCTGCATCTCTTTTCGGAAGACGGTTTAGTCTCCCCGTCTTTTGTTCCATTCTCAAGTCCCTGAGCTTATGAAGCCGCGTTTCTGTAGTGGACCAATTTGTTAACATACCACCAAGCCACTTTTTATTAACATAATGACACCGAGCCTTTATTGCAGCCCGCGCTACGGAATCAGCTGCTTTATTTTTGGTACCAACAATTAAAAATTGTTTTCCCTTACTTGCTGCATCAAAAACTAAATCACAAGCTTCTGATAAAAAACGAGCAGTTCTAGTGAGATTTGTAATATGAATACCTTTATGCTTTGCATAGATATAGGGCGCCATTCGCGGATTCCATTTCCTAGTACCATGACCAAAATGAACTCCTGCTTCCAGCATCTCTTCCAAATTTATGTTCCAATATCTTCTTAACATTTCTCCTCACACTTCCTCTCTCTCTTTTTTTTTATGAATAATAAAAGAGAGACGAGGCACCTTGAAATAAATAATTGTTCCGATGGAACCTTCTCTTCTACCGGAGATTGGTCGTTTATAAACGAGCCAAGTCATTAGTCATTACTTTACTATTCATAAATTTCTTTATTACATTAATTTATGAATTATTTTATTTATTAAATTTATGAAGTAGTTAACAAATCAAATGACCAAAACAAATCAAACATCAAACAACATAGTTAAAAGGACGAATCCGCTTTCTCTTTCTTATGCTAAGTAAGTTAAAAATAATTAAATCCTATAAAAGATCGATCTGATGTACTATATAAATTCTTTGAAATGCAAGAATCAAAAAATTTTCCGTGGTGGAAGAAAATATCTCTCATTTCCATTTCCCCACGAAGAAATTCTTTTTTTTTTTTCGAAAAGAATGTTGTTATGCTGCCTTGAAGAGGGTACTAATCCTTTGAATCCGGTTCCGGCGGGTATCATATTCCCTAGAACAACGTTCTCTTTCAGTCCTTTCATCCAATCAATACGGCCCCGAAGAGCGGCTTTTGCTAAAACTCGAGCAGTTTCTTGGAAACTTGCTTCGGATATAAAACTTTGAGTATTCAGGGATGCTCTTGTTATTCCCAATAAGATGGCTCGATAGTAGATCGCTTCTTCTAAAGCGCGTCCCGTTCGTTCCGCGCGTACTAATCCAATGAGTTCCCCTGGTAAAAAAATATTAGACATTCCATCTTCTGAAACCAAGACTTTTGATGTTATTTGACGCACAATAATTTCTATATGCCTATTATGGATCTGCACCCCCTGGGATCGATAAACCTTTTGTATTTTATTAACCAAAGAGATACGACTTTGCACTATAGTTAGTTCAGCACCAATCAAGAATCCCCAAGGAATTCCAATAATTTTTGTTATACGTTCGTTCCAACCCTCAACTCTCTTTTCTAGGTTCATCGATATTGAATCAATCGAACGCACTTCTAACACTTGTTCTACTTTTGGAAGACCCTGCGTTATATCACCAGATCTCGATTTTTCATATATAAATGTAACTAAGGTATCTCCTTCGTAAAGGATTTCGCCATAATCCCCATGAACAGTTGCTCCTGGAGTAGCCAAATAAGGCTTGGCCGTTCTTATTACTATAGAATCAACACGAACAATTAAAACTTGACCCGATTTTAGGGGTGGTCCCTTTTTGGATATACATACATTTTCACAAATAAACTGCCCAAGACTCACTATTGTGGACATTTCCTCACAATTATTATTATGATAAAAATGATGGAGAAAATACCAACTCAAATTGAATGGATTCAAAAAACTATTACTACATGGGCTGATATTAGAAATTCTCCTATTTTCATCCATTAAATAATATTTTTGAAGTACTTGAAAAGTTTGTTTTAAATTGCTAAGCTGCAAATATTTCACTAGCGAGGTCTGATTATAAGTTATTAAAGGGTAAAATGATGAATCAAAATCCGAAATTTGAGGGACTGTTCCTAAAGGGCCCAACAAATTCTTAATTGGAATTAGAGGATCTTTTTTAATGGATTCTTTTATCCCATTGTAATATTTTACATCGTTGAATAGACCCATGCAAAAATAATTAGATGATGACAAAATTATAAAAGATTGGGATTCCTTATTTCTATTCAACAGCATACGAATAGTTCCGTGGTTTTGGATAAAAAATTGCCGAATCCTTGCTTTGGAATAAGTGGAATAAAATGGATTTTTATTGATACGATCTGAGCCATTATCATAGATCAATCCAGAACCCGACGGATCATTCCTTTTTCTGATATACAAAATATGTGATTTCACTAAGTCGATTCTTAAGAAATATCGAAGCAGCCCTTTTGTACTTACTTCAACAAAGGAAGCGTGGGCCTCTTCGACGGAAGAACTTTTGTTGTCTTGGTCCCAATTCAAGACTAAACAAGTCCGAACTAGTTGAATACTTGTGTCATAGATTCTCCAAGTTGCTTTGCCATTTCCATAAAGGATATAGTTGACAACTCCAAGTTGCATATTATCCTTTTCTCGAAAGAGATCCTGGGGGAAGAGTGTTACTAAATTTATACCGTCCGCTATTTCATATGTGCTTACAGGTCGAACCAAAACAAAAAACTTTTTTTTGCTAGGTGTGATCCGTTGGACATAGATCCAATTTTTCAATTGTTTTGATTTCTTATAATTTGTTTTTCCCGCTCCTGGTGGTATCAAGATACCACTGTGTCGAGATATTTTATCTTTTTCTCCAGGAAAATGGATACCTCCGGAAAAGATTTTAAGTTCAATCTTTTTTTTTTTTTTCTCCACTCGGACCAATCCGGCCATTTGACTTCTTGTATTTAACGTGATTTGTGTATTTACTCCAATGAGACTATTGTTCCGTACCATTATAGAAGAGGATTCGGATAAAATATGTACTTCCTCGGGAATGAAAAAAAATAGATCTACTTTCATTTGGTATTTTTGCTTAAACTTTTTGACCCCGCCATATTCAATTACATTATCTTTTTTGATGATTGAATGCGCCCCTACCGTCCCATATTTTATAATTCCTGAATTGTTTCTTCTGTATTGAGAATCGTCGAAAAAACCAAGAATACTCTTTCTACGGAAAATACCATTTATGGGTATTTCAATCGAGATACCTGAACCGGGATATGGGATGAATTCTTTCTCTTGTTCTTGAATTGATTGGACTGGAATAAGAAATCTATTTCTTCGCCTCTTTGCCAATAAATACGAATTCTCTCGGAGAATAGTGGAATATAGGAAATGATAATGCCCAGTCCCTACGATTCGATTTAATTTTGAATAATCAAAAAGAATATCTTCTTTTTTATCAAATTTTTTATCAAAAAAATCCGAACTCAAAAATTTGTGTCTTTCTTGATCATCATTTACTGAGAAGCTAGAAATATATCTTCTTTCGGTAGAAGTAGAAATAGAATGAATGTTTATTTGATCTTGATCCTTGTGGAGCGAAAAAGGAACTACATTAAATTTGCATGAACCCCCCGATAATATCCACAAGTGGCTTGTTTTGGGTAAAATATGTACATTACTATACTTAAATTCGGGCAAATGGTACACATCGGTACTCCAGTGCATTTCCCCCTGTAAGTCAGAATAAATATGTTTTCGAACCCTCTCTTTAAAATTGAAAGTGTATGTTCCCGCGCGAATCTCAGCAATCACTTGTTCTGATTTTACATATTGGCCATTTTGAACTAAAAGAAAACTTTTTGGTGGAATAGTTACCTTATGTAGAATACCCTCACTCTTAATAATTACATATAAGTCCATAGAACATAAAAAGGCAGGATGCCCATGACGCGTACGTGTAGGCTCAAGCAAATCCTCATTGAATTGGATTTTTCCATTAGAAGGGGCCCGTACATGTTCTGCAGTACCCCCCGTAAATACTCCACCGGTATGAAAAGTTCTTAATGTTAATTGAGTTCCAGGTTCTCCAATGGATTGCCCCGCAATAATACCTACAGCTTCTCCCAACTCGACCAGGTCGCCATGAGTGGGACTCCGACCATAACATAATCGACAGATCCAAGATGTACTCCTACAAGTAAAGGGAGTTCTAATATATATTGGTTGTGTTCGAAAAGTTATGAATTGGGTGACAAGCCCAATCCCAATATCTTGATTTCGAATGGCAATGCATCGCGGACCCATATATATATTGTCTGATAATACACGACCAATTAATGTTTGGATAAAAATTCTTTCTGGCAGTGTCCTATTTCGAGGACTTGCAGAAATGCCTCGAGTAGTGCCACAATCTGTTCTACGTACAACAATGTGTTGAACTACTTCAACAAGTCTGCGCGTAAGATATCCAGCATCTGATGTTCGTACAGCAGTATCTACAACTCCTTTTCGGGCTCCGTAGCAAGAAATTATATATTCTGTTAAAGAAAGTCCTTCGCGTAAATTGCTTTGAATGGGTAAATCAATCATTTGCCCCTGGGGATCCGACATTAATCCTCTCATACCTACTAATTGATGTACTTGAGATGCATTTCCTCTAGCTCCTGAAAAAGACATTATATGGACTGGATTAAACGGGTCAGTCATCCTAAAATTAAGATTCATTTCTTGTCGCAAATATTCACTTGTAGCATACCATATCTCGATAGATTGGCGTAATTTTTCTACTGCGTGTACATTCCCAAAATGATGGTGTTTTTCCAAAATCAAACTTTGTTCTTCAGCATCTTGTACTAGCCATTCCTTAGAAGGTATTGTTAAAAGATCATCAATTCCTAATGAAATGGATATAGCAGTTGCTTGCTGAAAACCTAGAGTTTTTACTTGATCTAAGATATGCGATGTATATGCCATTCCAAAATGATCTATGAATCTGCTAATAAGTCGTTTAATGGCAGTTCCGTCTATCACTTTATTGTGAAATACCAGATTGGCCCGTTCTGCCATACGTACCTCCCTATTCCAATGAGTTGGATTCGACAATGGGTTTGAGTCAATGATTGGAAAACTTCCTTTTCTCGATCTTAAATTGCACAGAAAGTCAGGTCAGGGAAGGGACTCGAGTCCTAGTTGAACCGGAGAAACCCAAATTCACCCCGCCCCGGTGTCTGTCTTTGAATTTAGCGACCCTATAATTAAGTATAGGTATCATATAAGCAGGCCCGACAAAAACCTTGTACAGCTTCTTCCATTTCTCGATAAAGAGAAATATGACCAATAGTGGTTCGGAGGTATATCCAAAGAATTTCTTTTTTTACACTTCTTATTATCAGATAGTGTCCATAAATCTCATGATAAGTACCCAAAGATTCATAGTGAACTTCGATGGGAGTTTCTCTTGAAGCAATAACGCGTTGATCTAGTCGCCACCGAAGCCACAAAGGACTATCTAAATGGATTCTTTTCTGTCGATAAGCCCCAATTGCATCATGGGAATTACAAAAAAAGAGTTCTTTTGTATACCTATAGTTATTATTGTCAATTCTTTCATTTTGAGAGTTTCTTCGATTACATGGATTATATCTATTTGCACAAATACCTCGACGATTCCTACTTGTTAATATATAGAGACCAATAAGCATATCTTGGGTCGGTACAGAAATAGGATCCCCAATAGCTGGAGACAAGAGATTCATATGAGAAAACATAAGTAAACGAGCCTCCGCTTGAGCCTCTAAAGACAAAGGTACATGAACAGCCATTTGATCCCCATCAAAGTCTGCATTAAATCCCTTACAAACCAATGGATGTAAACAAATAGCACGCCCTTCCACTAAAATGGGCTCGAATGCCTGTATCCCTAATCTATGCAGAGTAGGCGCTCTATTCAGCAATACAGGATGCCCCTGCATAACTTCTTGAAGTATTTGCCATACAATCGGCCCCTTTTCGCGAATTTTACTCTTAGCAACTCCTATGTTCGAAGCAAGATGTTGTCTAATTAGACCGCGAATTACAAATGTCTGGAAAAGCTCTATTGCTATTTCGCGAGGCAACCCACAGCGATGTAATGAAAGTGAGGGGCCAACAACAATGACAGAACGCCCCGAATAATCAACTCGTTTCCCAAGCAGAGTCTCGCGAAA